TAATAACGGATTCTAAATTGTAACCAAGCGTCGCCCATCGGTTCTATACCCGATTCATAACTAGAAAGTTTCTCCGGCCCTTTCCTAATAGGGGCTAAAATTCCGGAAATGAAAAATGCCAAAATAGGAATAAGACTTGATATTATTAGAAATGCCCAAAAAAGATCATATTCGTAAAGCAAAAACATAGACGCACTCCTATGAACTTGGAAAATATACCGGATTAGTCGATTCGAATTGAAGTTGTCAAGTCACCCATAACCGTTTAGTCAAAACAAGAATTCATTTTGAATTTTAACCAAACCATCTAGTTTCCTTTGTTTATTGCGGGGCATATATACTTTCAAGATTAATCGACTGACTTGACTCGGATCCTATTTCCAGTCTACTTCCCGTCTACTTAATTTTTTTATTTTCTTTAATTGATTTAGTTAGTATAACTCTAACTATTACGCTTAGACAAATTCTCTTGTTTTCACCTAGGATTCTTGCTAAAGAAAGCGACTTCCAAATAAAAAAAGAAGAATTCTATTTGATTTTTTGTTTAAGAATTTCTAACTTCGTATTATTTGACATTTTTTTTATAAAAATTATAGATTTCTATTTTTTTTGTCGTTTTTTTTCTTAGTGATTTAGAATAGAACATCAAATAGAAGATAATGGGTCGGTATTTCAATCTCAGGATTTCGAATATCTTAATCTTAGTGTTGGTATATTCCGTTTATTAGAATCTGGTTGGATTTTTCTCTTGATTGAATACAGAAAAAGAAGACCATTGCCTTTTTGTTGTGCTTCGCTAGGTGTAGGTAAGGTATATGAAGAAAAGGCTTCTTTAAAATTGTTGACAATGAAACTTACCAAAGAGATTTGTTTTTCAACAAACTTTGGTTTGTACACAAATCCATCAGGTTATTCCCTAGATCTATGTGAATTACTCTTGGAGTTTTTCACCGGGCTCGTGTCATGATTTTTACTTCTTAAATTCATTAGACAAGGAGTATCAATAACTTAAACTTTACCCCTTGATTGGGGGTAGGAAATTTGATATAGAATTTCCCTTCGAAGATTAATCACGAAAGGTTTATTTGTTTATCCACGACTGGATAAGTATTGATTCGATCCCTTCAAATGCGTTTTTCTTTCCGTTCTATTCTTCTTTAAATTCAAATGATTCCCGTGAGTGATTTTCACGGAATCATTTGGTTTGGATGAACCCACCGGTCAGTTACAAGCAACAAACAAGAATGAAGAAATGCAAATTATACAATTTTGTATTTCCAATTTTCATTTTATTTTATAGGGCTATACGGACTCGAACCGTAGACCTTCTCGGTAAAACAGATCAAACTTATTATTATCAAAATGATCTGAACTGTTTCAAAGACCCAACATGCATTTTTTTTGCATTGGGCTCTTTCATTAACTGATAGAAATATCAGCCAATCCGCCATATTTTTTCTTAACAGAAAAATAAGATAAGGAGATGGCTCCACGTGCCCTGAGTCATTATTTGGGATTCTGATCCAGGAGCACTACCAAAGTGTTTCAAGGGTGGGATTATCTTGACGTAGGTCTGCCTCTGGCCTAGATCATTTTTAGTTAAATGAAGTCTCTATCGTTCGGCTTAAAAAATAAAATATGAAACTTCATACACCTTAAAGTTCATAGGACGAAAAGAGAGTTTTTGAGGGCCTTGTACTCATTATGCCTAGCATTGAATGTACTGGTATTCACCTTATCAATATCTCAAATCAATGATGGGGTCTGTTTGGTACCTAAAAGGGGCATCCAAATCAGACCAAACCTTTTGTCAGGCTATTGTTCCCTCAAAGTTATGGAGTAAGACATCGATTTCTCAATAAGATCCAATTTTTGGATTGTATGACGGACTCCCCTGAAAACCATTGGCGCGCGTGTAAACGAGGTGCTCTACCAACTGAGCTATAGCCCTTACTTAATGCTTGTAATGCATATTTTATCATGTATATAATTTCTTGTCAAGATGAATATTCTATAATCCAACATCCTGAAGTTTTGAGTGGTCTTGCTTAGATTAGTATTGCTTAGAAGTAATATGATATTTATAATCCATCGACGGGATGGGTCCCATTTGGTTGTCTTTGGGATGAGAAATGACCTACTTAACTCAGCGGTTAGAGTATCGCTTTCATACGGCGGGAGTCATTGGTTCAAATCCAATAGTAGGTAGAACTTATTAGATACCGAATGGTATCTAATAAGGTTTTTTGCCCCATTTCTTTCTATTTTTTTTTATTTTTGAATTGCGTTGGATCGAAATTGGATTCTGCTTGATTGGATTCGCTCGACAGAATTCAATCAAAATAGGGTTTCGAAACAGAACTTTTTTTATTTGAATTATTCGAACGCCCCAACCGGTTATGAAATCGCATTGACAGCCTCGACTCTTGTCCTAGCTCGTCGGAGAGCTAGATTTGCCTCAATTATTTGTCTCTTTCCTTCTGCTTTTATCAAATTAGCT